TCCGCACCAGGACTCAAACTATACCTCGAGGAGAAGGTAGCTGAAAGAGCGCTTCCCCGAGGTTCGAAAGGGTGCATCCCATGCTTTTTGTTGGTAAAGCCAACTCAAACTTATTTTCTTCCTGAATTGGGAGAGCAAGAACAAGTCTCCCCTTTTTTGTGGGGGAGCAGAGCAGTCAAAGAATGAACCAAACCAATGTATCTATTAAGATTCCGAAATCTTTCTATGTTTTTCGAACAATTAATGTATGTTTTGCTACGTTTGCTGGTTTTCAATATTCAAAGTAATCTGGTACGAATCATTGTCCGAAGGCCCTGTGGAGTCAAGGGGATAAAAGAAGTGAGTCTTGAAAGTGGATAAGTGATCATCCCTTTCTTTGTTGTCAGCTAATGAAACCAACATGTTCGTTCCAGCTGTAAGTGAAGTTCAAGCAGGCGGATCACATAATCGTTCTTGTTCCGTTAGTGAGTACCGGGACTCTGTTCAAGTTTAAAACAGAGGGGCTAGCGGCTTTGGTCTCGTCGTAGAAAAAGTGTTCTTGTTCCGTGGGAGGGCGGCCGCAAAGAACTACTCGTCAGGGAGTCGCCTATCAATACAACTCCTTTGACGCCTAAAGGAAACCGTTGAAGCTTTTAGTGCGGTGAACAGAGAGAGAGAAATTCCCTGTTTCGGTTGCTTTTAAGTCAAGCTACACTCTATGGTCCACTCGTTATTCTGGGCTTTCACTCCTTTGAAGTTATGAAAGCGGTACAGATAAACTAAACCGTTAGTGAAGTTACGGTAAGTAGTTGAGGCAAACAGTTCCCTTCCCTCTTCGTTGGAGATAGAGACTTTCTTTTGCAGTTCGTACGCTCTAAAAGAGAAAGCCAGGGCCGCAGGTAAGCTCTAAAGGAAAGTAAGCCACCGGCTTTGTTTTGTTAAATCAAAGAGAACAGCAGCTTCCTGGGCTAAAGCCCTAACAGCCTATTGATCGGGAAAGGAAGTTCCAATGAAAGCGTTTCAAAGGTTATACATTAGCGATTCGATTGATCGACCGGAGTTGTTTCAATAAGAAGAAGCCCTCGATCGAGTCACTGGGGAGCAGGGGAAGGCGGAAGAGGTTATCAGAGGAGTGGTTCGAGGGCCGGGTCGACATTCGAATGAAAGGTAGGGGCTGGCAGGTAATGGGGTGGAGCGGTCGATCAAGAAGGCAGTCGGAGATTGATTCGGAGGATAGAGAATGGAGTTGGAAGTTTGGTTTGACCTCTATCGAGTGAAAATCAATGAATGCCATTTTCCAGCTATATGAAACGCACTTTGATCATCTTTCTCTGTCCTGTTAGAAGGGAAAGTCAATGAGTAGAAATTGCAGCTATATAAAATGCACTTTTCTCATTTGGATCCCCCTCTTACGAAGGAAAATCAGTCTGGGCTGGGGAACGAAGTGACTTACTACCGGAAACAATAAAGCGAGGGAAAGAAGAAATGCTCTCTTGCCCGGCAAAGGGATATCAAGATTCAGGGACGAGCGAAAGGCTTTCGTCTAAGTCTTGGTTCCTGGTATAAGAAAGAAAGTAGAGCTAGGCTTCTGTGAGTGAACGAGATGAGAATCGAGGCAGTTCCCCCAGGGTAGGTGCTTTCTTCGCTTTTATGTCTGTTGATGGCGCTGTGTCCTATCTGCTCAAGGAAAGCTGTCCAATCGCTTCAATCACTCCTATGTCAATTTGGCCGAGATCTTGCTACCTTTCCCTCTCCTGCACCTGGGACTCTATTTACTGCGCTTTGATCTGCCGATGATGATTTAGCCAAGTGCTTTGCTGCCACTTCTGAAGCTAGGGACCTAACCTCTTCCTTGAAGACCCTGTATTGCTTGTCTTTGTTGGCGGTGTACACTACTTTACTGAAAGCGAATAGTGCGCTACGCACTTTCGACGCTGGTCAATCAGTTCCTTGCCTTCCCTCGAACAAATGGCATTTCAAAGATATTAAATGCCAGTGCTGAGTTCACCACCGCCGACGCGAATGAGCGGTCAAAGAAGGCCTGAAATACCTCAAAGAGGAAGTACAATGGCCACCTATCTGTAGCCGACTTCAAGTCGAAGGAATAAGAGGTCGAACTCCCAACTAACCTATCAAGAGGTGCTGTTTGATGGAAAGTGCCGTTTATAGGAATACGGGCGAGCACTTCCATAAGCCAGTCATGAACCGGCTTCAGCAACCGTTGATTGATGTAGTTACCAATAGCGAATATCCTCCGCTTACCCCCTCCTTCAACCACCTGACCTAACCTTCCGGATGCCATTGGAAAATCGAGAAGAGGTAGCACTGGACCGATCTTAGACTCAAAGAAGTCAAGATCGAAAGCACTCCATAATTTCTTGTTAGGGTCCCAGGCATACCGAATTCTCTCAGGCCACAAGATGCCAGCCAGAGGACCATTTAAATTCCCCTCGAGCGTGAATAAAGCGCAGGAGGTGGGCATAAGAAAAGAAGAAATCTCGCCCAATTGATCATTCATCTGGTCATATGTAGGATTAAAAACCAGGTAAGGTAGGCGCCCAACTAATCTCCTGGCGAAGGGGGATGGTGGAAACCCAAGGCACGTATCGCCGAAGGATGGGAAGGAGATCCACTTTGATAGATCCCACCATCTCGACGACACTCTCGGGATTATCCCATGGAGACACTATTGATTTAAAAGTCGACTTACTAATCCCTTTGGTCACTAAAATGACTTTAGCCAAGGAAAAGAACGACAAAGAAATATGGACTAAACTGTCAGCCTTATCATCGTGACGATAAATCATCTTCCGGTGAAAGGCTGGAATAATCCGAGGATACCCGGATCGGGTTAAGGACACTGGCACGGGGAGAAGCCCAGGTTCCCTTTCTATCTGCCCCACGCCGCTGCTTGCTAACACCAGGAACCGGAGAAGATGTTCTTCATTCAAAAGACCCCGGATAGATAAGAAAGCAATCCATTGAGCCTCTGGGTCGTCCCTTGAGTTGAGGAGTTCTGACTTTGCCTTCCGTACTGGACTAGCGCCTAGCCATTGGAGCCATCGAGTTCGCCGCTTTCGATTCGGGATTGACTAAACCTGTGGGGAGGGAACGGATGGCATGGCAAAGATTCCAACCTTTCCATCAACACCCACGGCTGAGAGATCCAGACTTTGATTCGAAGTTTAGTTCCTTATCGACCGGGGATGCAGCGAATCGAGTGGATAGGGACTTTCCACCGAAGATCCGTACACCAGGATCTTTCGGGCACTGAATGGCGGTTCAGCCAAAAAATGAATGAGGGTCGGAATGAATTTTGTGCACCTAGGTTTGGATTTCGGAATCGAGGTGGAGAACCGAATGTTCGTGATAGGGATAAAGAGCCGGGTTTACGAGATTCTTATTACTGATCTTACAACACCGACTTCTGACTCTTCAGAGGATTCCTACTTTGCGAGTTAGCTACTTGATTGGTTTAGGAAAGAAGAATGAAATTCCATTCGTTCATCGGCTTGCCTGGCTTTCTTACCTGGTGGTTCCTGAGATTAAGAAAAGAATAGCTGCGCTCAACCACGGGCTATGTCTTCACCCTTGCAGGAGGTGCTGTGAGTTGGAGGTCTATGCTAGAGACACCGGTTGCTTTGTCTACGACAGAAGCGGAGTACATGGCACCAACTAAGCCTTTCAACCATATTGCTTCCTTCACCTGTTGACTCAGTAGATCCATAAGCCGCGGCTAATCCTGTGTTAGCACAGCTAGTTTGAGTTCCGGATAGATTTACCACTTCAACAAATGTGCTACACCTCTTTATCTCACCAACCAGGAATTTTGTAACTTAGGTGGTTCTAGCATACTCTATTGTTTCTATGAGAGTAGTTAAAGCATTTTACGTCTTCCTGCTCAGCTGGCAGCTTTCAATCTAGGGTCTTAGACTCAGCTCGCGCATCAACCACTCGCGTCAGAAAGGTTGGAATTGTTTTCGTTCAAGCTTACTGAGTGGAACAGGAATGAGACTGACAGTCAACAGGACAAAAAGCAGGTCTTTCCGAGCTCGATCTTGTGATTGACTAATCTGCTTTTCCAATGTCAGGACTCCATATATGAAAGGGGAAGGTTTGGAACCCAAGCCTATAGATGAACCACTTCCTGCTCTAAGAGAGATTGGATAGAGAAGGAAGAACCGATTAGGGTACACAAGCGATTCTCTGAAAGAATCCGTTCTTGAATAAGATGTCCTGCCCCCACTTCTATTGAGAGGTCCCTACTTCATAATAGATAGGCAGACGCGAAGGAAAGATAGGCCTGGGTGAAGAGTGACTATGTCTCTTGAGTGCCCCTGTCCCCATTTCGTAGGCGGAGAACCGGGGAGGTGTCCTCACTAAAGACTAAGGGGCGGATCTATTCTATAGTTGCAATTCCCCATTTTTGGGTCGATCCCAGACTTGAAAACCTTGCTTCCCCATCTTAATCTTAGCTCAGAACGACGGAACACTCTTTCAAAGGGAAGGCTAAATAGCCCTTTTCTTTTCTTATTAAAGAGCGAAAAAAGGAGAATAAGTTACAAGCTAACTGCTGCTCCTTCTGATAGCGCCATAGCAGAGACTCCTACTAGCAAGGGGCAGGTTTACTGGGATAGAAGGGCGTACCTCCTGGAATGGCCTCGGCCTTGGTTGTCTTGTCGGAGTGAACGGACTTCTCCTTCCAAGAAAGAAATGGAAAGGGGAAATAGTTCATCTTTGCATGGTTCACCCGGAATATAAGAGTTTTATTCTTTCCGTTATTCTATTATTAAGGCAGGCTGGTTTTAGCTTGCTCTTTATAGCACTCCTCATAAATGAGTTCAAGATTCTATTAACTATTCAACAACTGTTCTAGAGCTAGAGGATCGAAGTTTCTTTCATCACATAAGCAAATCAAAATTGCCTCGTTCCTATGATGTTGTAAGTGATACTGCTGATGCGGCGGAGGATCAAAAGTATAACTCTGAGGCATGCATCACCGCTGACGCTGAGTAGGAGGCATCATATAAAAAAAGGACCCCTTCATAGAGCCGGCATCGGGTACGAAGCAGCAGGGAAAGGAAAAAGTACTTTCAGAGAAGAGTTTACTAGGGAACAGAATCCGTAAGACAATCGGAGTGACCGAGCTATGAAGTCCACCCGGGTTTACCGAGCTTAACTCGTGGAATGGCGTGGGGAGATGAAGAGGCAATTGCTTGAGGAAGGTTTCCTTTCTGGCTTCCTTGCCTGGCTGTTAGAGTTTACTAATGAAATGAATCCCTTCCGCCGGGACTAGATTGAGACTTCTCTACTTGACAGTTCTCCACCTCATCTGCTTCCCCGAGATGCCTCGAGAGGAATATTCGACTACGGGAGTTTTGGGAATCCATGAGATGAGCTTTCATCCAGATGAGCACCTTGGGGGAGGGGGAAGGAGATGACGAATCGGTGCCACGGGAAGAAGGATTCTCGGATACTTGGATCTGGAGAATCCAACCACTGGACATCAAGCCCGGTCTGGTGCACATCGAGCCGGAGATGAAGGGACGGATACTAGCTAGGAGAGAAGCTCTAACAGCTAGTTAAGAGAAGCCCCTCTGGAGAGGATGAATGGAAAGGTTTGTAGAAAAGTGAGTGGGTTTGGTTCCTCAGGTAGGGTGTCGGAGTGGATTCAATCGATTGAGTCGAATATGGTGCTGATGAGTCTTCGAGCTAGGGAGTGGTTCACCGGGTCAGAGACAAGGAATTGCATCCTAGTGGACTACGTTTCACCTTCATCTCATTGCTATGGCTTCGAGTCAGCAGGTAGAGGTGGAAGTAATGTAGATGAGCCGGGGAAGGGAAAGAAAGCCGTATCAAAGCCGGCCACTGACTTAGCTTAGAAGATGACTCCTAAGCCGGTCTTTGTTCTCGGGCAGAAGTACCTGTTTCCAAATCGAAGGAAGCAGAAGCGGGTAGGGTACGAGGGCCACCTGCCACCTAGAAGTCTGTCTACTTGATTTGATGAGTGAGGAATATAAACCTTAGCTGTACGTAAAGGAAGCAGGGTGCTTCAAGAGGATAGGGTGGAATTGCCCCTAGTATGCCAATCCAAGTCAGAAGACTGAGTCTCAGAGTCAGTCAAGAGTCCTTCCATACCGAGTAGGAAGGTCAGATCGATGAGATCGCTCAGTCGCAGTGGAGTTGTTTGGAGTTTCCTTGGTGGATAATAGAGAGCCAAATCAGACTCGTAAGGTCGGTGAACTAGGTGGAAAGTGCAGGTTAGCGCTGTGGAGATAGAAAGGGAATGGATCCTTCCACTGTCTTTGAACCGAGACTAGGCAATTAAGAAGACCATAGCATAGAGAGCATAGAAAAGCCTCTCTCTCATCCACTTTGAGCTCAATAAAGAGCAGCTGGGCTGGAAAAGCATCAATCAGTGCGTCTTTCGCTTCCAAAGTCTTCGTCTTTGCCCATTTTTCACTTCTCTTCTGCATACGACTTTCCACTGGTTCCATTCCTTCTCCGAATGAAGGAAGAAGTCAGTGAGAAAGGGCCTGAGTCAATCAGTCGTAGGTCAATCTATCCAGGAAGACCCCAGGAAGAAAAACCTGATTGGTTCTTGCACATGCTTACTTTCCAACTTCTTCTGAGCCCTCAACATGGCAAATGAAGCCAATCTTCTTGGTTGGTACGGACCAGCTCGGGGCTTGCTTTCGTAAGGTCCAAATGGCGTCCGTATAGTGCATCATTTTCACTCCCCAGCCATTCTAGAACCCAATAGGCCAGCGGGCGGAACGAGGAGAGGGCCCGGAAATCCCTTTGATCCGTTGAGCGAGAGCCCTTCCACGGGACTCACCAAAGCGGGATAAAAACCTCTAAAGCATATGTTGCCGGGGGGAATTTATTAGAATGATCCTGTTATCCTCGTTCCCCCGTTCTCAATGATGTTAAGCAGCCCTTCAGATTCTGGGCAACACATTCCCTGTTGGAACTCAAAGAAGATAAGAAGGGACTTGAAGCTTACAGTCCTTACTCAACTAGAATAGAGACAGTAAAGAAGTAAAGCTACCATACCACAGGTAAGATTGAAGACCTCTCTTTCCTCTTCACTTCGATAGCATTCATCTTGGCTTACAGGAAGAACCATGCGCCTAGCTGCTCCAGCTAAGGGATTCGAATTCAAGATTTACGGGTAGAAACATAACAAGAAAAAGACTATTTTATTCGTATCGAAAGAAGAAGAACGAGAAAACGAAGCCTCTCGTCAAGCGTTGGCGAGTAGGTCCTTTCTTTCTTAAACAATTCCATTGGGTCTCGTTGAGTTCTGACTCTCTTACTTCTTATTCCCCTCAAAGGGACAGGAGCGAAGTAAGGAAGAGATTCTCTATTTCATGAATTTCAATGGCAAGGCCTATCGTATCTGATCCGCTAGCAGGCGCTCATCCTATTGACCCCGGTTCGGGCTCTTCACTCTTTTCTAATCCTGCTTCATTTTCTTTCCCAAGCATGATCCTTCTGACTCGATTCTATATCTTCTTCGTATCAACGAACGGAACGAGAAAACCCAAATTGGTATTCTCAAGCGTTAGGCCAAGGCAGCTTTCCCAAGGCAATCTGCTGCCAGGCGCAAGAAGTCGTCCTCAAGTCCCTCACAGTAGTAAGAATAAGAAGTAGGCCTAAAAAACTACCACTTTGTGAAAAAGGGCTTTAAAAGAGCCTACACCGAGAGTTGAAAGAATCAAAAGAGGGTATTAAGGAAGTCCACTTCGCTGGAACACACCATAGGCTTCCACTTATAGACAGCTGCACATTCGTCTATCCCTGTCGATTCTATTGAGTAATATATCTCTTACAGAACGAAAGACGAGGAACGATATCATCTATCTTCAACGAAAGCCCCCAGACAGAACGCAAGACGGAACGAAGGAAGACGTAGATGAATCTTATTCTGAACGTTATCGAGGAGCGAGAGGACTTTCTGACTTCTTCGTATCGACGTTACGAACGAGAAACCTATACTTTTGATTCTGTCAAGCCTGTCTGACGAGACGAGAAACCCAAGGAAAGGCCTCAGACGGTGAAGCCTTAGCTGCAGTTACATCCAGACCTAAAAGGAGGTCCTTCTCAAAGAAGAAGCCTTACAGACGAGTAAGAAACCCCAGGAAGCTAGGTATTCTCAAACGGCGAAACCTGACTGACGAGTTGGTATTCTCAAACGTTGAAGCCGAGTCCCATCCAGATTATATCGATTTCGAATCTTCACTCGCGTTGTCTGATGACTTTCTTTTCCTCGATTCTCCGGCGTTCGAAATCTTTCTTTTATCTCACCTTTCTTCCTTCTTTCCGTCTTGAAAAGTATTCCTAAGCTGCGGGTTCCTTTCGAACTTCTGAAATTCTTGATGAGGATTCCCCCGCTGGGCGTTCCCTTCTTTCATAAGACTTTCATTCCCCTTTTATTTTGTCAAGACAATTCCCCTTAGGAAAAGAAACTACCAATTCCTGTCCTTTCTTCTCCGGCTTCTTTCATAAGATTGAACAATGGGATCGGCCGCAGCTTCCTTTCGAACTTCTATTTACTACCTGTTTTGGACCTTTCTTGATGGTCCCCGCCGCGGGTTCTTCCTTTCGAACTTCTTCATGTCTTCTTTCATTCCATTGTGAGCCAACGTTGACAACTTGCCAAAACCCCGTATTTTTCGTTGCAATCGATTTCCCTTCGAAGAGGACATCGAAATCGGATCTTTTTTAAGAAACCCGGGTTTTTTCGTTGCAACTCGATTTCCTTTCGTAAGCCCCCGATAGAAATGAAACTTTTGCGTTTCATATAGCTTCTATCAATTGACTTTCCCTTCTAACAGGACATGGAAATGGGATCTTTTTTCATTTTCCTGGGGATTTTCAAACAAAATGAGTGATTTGGATCAAGAAGGCGCCCAGCATGGGAAGAGTAGGCCCGTTGCTAGCGAAGAGCGGATAAGAAATCTCTCTTAGGTTTATCCCATTTACTTCCTTCCCTCACTTTCCGTTCTCCAAGGCTTCAAGATAGATAAGCAAGGAAAGGGGATGGAAAGACCGCTTTTGTTGAGCTACCCTTGCTTGCTTGGTTTGAACTACTAGCTTGGTTACCTAGTGACTTTCTTTACTGCTCTTACAACACAGTCTTGTTCCAATAAAGGAGATTGGCTTGGGTTGGGAGTACTTTTGAATTGGTAAGTCTTTCTTTCTCTCCTCAGCTTTGCGACTAGATACCCGATCTTATTGGTTAGAATCCCCGTCCTATCGTGCTAGAACACTTAGGAACTTCCAGTGTTGAGCTACCTTATAGAGCTCTCAGGCAAGGAAAGGTAGTTTGCTCCTAAAAGCAGTAAGAAAAACTATCCTGCGAGGAGGTACTTCGATTCAAGAGCGAGGTTACCTCACCACTACTCCCCTCCTGGCAAGATGCCTTCGGGTGGGCGGTTGGAACGATCAGGCTTAAGGGCGGACCTCAAAATCAGCCATTTCGCAGCTATACGAGATAGACTTTTTTCATTTGGATTGACCTCTATCGAGTGAAAATCTCTTTATGCCAATTCACAGCTATATGAGATGCACTTTTTTCACAAGTGAGAAGATTTCCTTTCCTTTCTGAAAGTGCACTAAGGAAGGAGGCTAAGGGGTAGACGACATTGAGAACATTAAAACGGGAAAGCAAGGGCTGGCTGGGCCGACACACGAAAGCAAGAAAGCGAGACCCGTCACCGTGACTCTTCTTTCCTGTCTTGTCTTCTTTTTGCTGGACATCATCTCATCTAGTTGAGCGAAGGGATCCAGTTGCTTATGCCTTTAGTTAACACTACCTTATGTGGACCATTCCATACTAGTGGCGCGAGGGGAGAGTGACAAGAGACCAGTTCCTGTTGTTCCTGTTATTCTTATTCCGATTGTCGGTTCCGGCGGATATAATTCCACTTGTAGGCTTCTTTTCTTTCTTTGTGCTCCAAAAGATGGGGGTGGATTAGGGACTTGCCTTTCTTCGTTCCTACACCGCAAAGAGAAG